AGCGAAAGTCGAATTATCTTATTGGTAGTACGTGTTAGCTCTCTTTTTCTTAGACCGGAGGAGGAGGCTACCTACACGGCTTGTGTTGACAGAGTAAGCCCTAGTTACTCACTTTCCTCCCTTTCCTTACCTAGAAGTCTTCGGCAGGCTTTCCATAATAGAAAGAGACTTTCAGCTTTCACTCTTAATGAATGCAGTAACGGTTGGTTTAAAAAGGTTTTTCCTTACCCTGCTATCGATTCAATTCGTGCCAGTTACGCTTCCTCTTCTAGAACAGTGACAGCCTAGTCTGATTCCCCCTTCCGAAAGTGCCACAGTGGATTCTTGAACAGTTCCGACAACAGCTAGAACAGTAGCAGTCTCTTTGCTTTCCCGAAAGCCTAGGAGCGAAAGTAGGGAATGAATACTTTCCTGTTGATGCAAGTAACTGAACTGCCTTAAGATACGAAGGATAGCCCGAAACAGACCATTCTCGGGGCACAACAGGCGTTCGATATTAGCTGATGCAGATGAACTAGAAGGGCTTAGGACGACTAGGCTCTTTGATGGAATAGTAGATGTCGTCATTTCCGCTCCTAAAGGAAACAGTATTAGAATTAGAAGGTGCGTCGATTCCGAGGATTGATTCTCTATGAATAGAAAGAGAGGACTTTTCTAAACTTTTAGGCCTGGTAGGCTAATCCATTTAATTAAAGCCCCAAACAAGGGCGTCCTAGCTAGTTCAAGTTCTCCCAATTGAAACTCGTACCCAAAAGGGAAGGCAGGAGCGGTATAAAAGGAGAAAGCCAAAAGCCCGATTGAAGCACTAATTGGCGGTATTAAGTCCTACTAGAAGGAAGAAGGAGTTAAAGCTATCTGCATTTCAGTAGTATCTCATTCACGTAAGAAAAGAGAATCAGTCTGCATGTCCCTCCTTGTCTGAATCCCATTGTAAATGTAAAAGGAGGCCAAAAAGAAGTCGTCAAGGTTTTCTTCTTCTTAGGTTTGATGTGATGGGATTTCGCGTGTTTATGATTATTATGGGTAGATTCAAGCTGGGGAATGTGAATGTTCGTAGCAGGGGTAGTCCTATTCTTTTTTAACTAGAGAGGAGCTTCGTGAGATCGCTGGCCCGCAAGTCAACTTTTTTGTTTGGCTCCTTACATGAAAAGGGGAGGGGGAGTGAAGAGAAAGAGATCACATTCTGGGAGAGAGAGATTCCAGCCTTCTTCCCAGCTGAGGCAAGAAAGAATCGAGCAGAAGGTCTGGCTGTGCGCGAAGAAGGACTTCGGCCATTAGTGAAACTGCTTTCACGAGTTCCCGAGGTTAATTCAATCTTTCATCAGCTTCGGAGCTCGCGAGCACGCCAAGCACAAGCTACTTCCTTTCCACTTCCTACGAGATTTGAAAGAGAGGTCTTTGTCCCAACCTTTCTTGTCTTCAAGCAGTGTCTGTTTACGGCCGATTTCAGGGGAAGGAGAAGCCTCAGCGTACCAAACAGATTCATTAGGTTCAGGGGCTGAAAGGGACGGATTCCACATGTGTCTATGAAGAGGAGCTTCGTCAGCCACTTCCTTCGCTATTGATGGCACATCTAGCTCAGCCGCATCTGCAGTTGAAGCAGTTGACGGCCAACAGGTCTCAGCGGAAGGAGCGCTAGCCACTCTCTTTCTATTGTTCTTGGACGACGAGAGGGAGCAGCTGCATCTAATTTCATTGATTCGGGGGAACAGTCTATCCTGTCTCCCATTCTCTTTAGATATTAGACAAGAAAGGGACAGATTGCCCGATATGCCTTTTTCACAGCTAGAAGACAGCTTGCCAGGGCGGTTGCGAGGGTTAATGGACGAGTCAGGATGGGATAGAGGAGAAATCCAATCTACTTGAATTGCCCTTCACTCACTCCTCAAATAAAGTCCGTACCGTAGCTGCGCCGCAGGCAGCTGTCTTCAACAAAGAAAAAGCGCGGGAAACTCCCAGTCGATGAGGGCAATGGAAAAAGAGAAGCTACAGGTTCCGTGCTCATGTCCTAGTTAGGTTACGGAGGGGCATTATTTGAATTGTCTACTCTCGGGAAGTACGGTCAGAGTCCTACCCTTCCTTCAGTTCATGGGGTTAGGTCTAACTATCTTCTATGACGCCATTGGACGATCTCTCTTTTCGGTGCCAATGAAGAAGATGAGCTCAGTTGAGGATAAGCCTTCGCGTACCTAGCCCCACATGGAAAGTAAGGGAAGCAAAAGGAGGGCTAAGAAGGGCAAGGGAGAAGAGCATATCCCTTTCTTTTCTGATTAATTAGTCTATTATTCCACATTCTGAAGATAGCAAGCAGTTCGAAGACGTGAAAATCGTCTGATCGGCGGATGCCTTCATCTCATCTATGAAGAAAGCTAGTGGAAGCACCATCTCTTTGAATTGATTAGAAAGTCTGGGATCTCCTTTTTCAGTCAAGCGCAGGAGAAGCATTAGTGAAGTGAGCGGGGATCGAAGAACTGAAAAACTCTTTCCATTTCCAAATACCTACAGCAGCTCTCGCTAAAGTCATTGTTTCAACTCCGGAACCCGATTTCTGGCTCAGTTCTTCCCTTCCGCTCCGGATTCTTGCTTTATTAGTTCTTATATTAACGACAATACGTTGAAGTTAGCATTAGCTGCGGCACTAGTAAGAAAGCTAGAGAGAAAGAGACCTCCTAGAAAGAATGCTACAGCCCTTGCGCCCTTCAACTCAGGGAGTGCGTCGATCGCTATCCCCTCGGCAAGCTTTGAGATTCTCTACATACCCCAAAAGAAAAGGCTTTGCTAAAGCCAATACGGCATTCACAGCTGGCGAAAGAGCCAAAGACCCGAGAAAATTTATGGTCAATCAGCTCTCTCCGGGACCTTTCCCGCCTTTGCTACAGACGTCACTTTGCCCTTAGGAAATTTCAATGAATATAATGCAGCTCTGGCAAAGAGAACAGCCCCTTCCGTGGTCTTTTCTCACTCTAACAAAGGAGGCGAAGCGTACCATCTACCTAGGGCCTTGCTCCGAGGCAGTCCATGTTACGGAACTCACTCTGCTCAGAAGAGCTCCATACTTATCCAGCTCCAGGAGGTGAAAGCACATCGTGACAGAACGGAATGATAAGTAGAACCGGCAACGGAGGCTATTCCATAGAAGCATTCCCGTCTTCAGCATCTGAGTCATTAGTTTCTTCAGCACCAGCGCCCATAGTTGTTCACCTTGAAGCAGCACGTGTTGATTGAGATCGATAACTAAAGCGCTTCTTCCTAGGGGTGATTAAGAGACAGGGGATTGAGTTCCAGGAGCAAAAAGGTAAAGTCGGCACCTTTAGTTGACCTCGTTAATTGAGAATCAGAGCCTATTCAAGCAAATCCGATTCAAGGCGCAAATATAGTTTATTAATAACCAGCATCCTCGTCAGAAAAAACTTCCTAGCCGGCCGGCGACCCTGTTCTGGTATATGAGAGTCTTTCCCCTAATGAGGTGCTGACATCTGTTATAGTTCCTAGGAGTGATGTTCCAACATCCCTTCCTGTCCCAGCTTCTTTTCTCGCATCCCTTAGTAAAAAAGAGCATCCGAGATAGCCAAGCATCCGAAGATCGGACATTGGTGACACCTGAAGACCCGTCTGTCTATCTTTTGTAAAAGAATAGGTGGTGCTCTAGCATAAATTGACACAGTGAGGGAAGTGCAAAAGAAGGGCTTGTTTCTTCTCTTTGCCGGATGGAGCTTTTTAGCCACTTTTCATATCATAAAGTCGGCCTACTTCGAATAAGCAATCACAAAGAATGGTAAGCGCTACCTCACCTCTTGCTAACCAGTGTGAAGTGACCTCGCCCTAGAGTACAGAGCCCGCCTAACGCTCCCCGCCTGTTCCATCAAGTGATTTTAGGCAAACTGATTCTAGGGCTCACGATAAGATAGAGATTTTCTCCTTAGGGGGGGGATATAGCTTTTCTTCCGGATCCGGATTCAATGATTGTGGAGTGAACGAAGCCAAGTCCAGTATTGTTTTATGAAAAAAAAGGAGATGGGATGGGAACTTATTAGAGTGTGGCCAAGCCAAGACTCGAGTAGCCAAGTGGATGCAAAGACTAGAAAGCCAGTGAAGAGGAGCCATCTTTCAATTTAAGAACATCCATACGGGTTGAAGGAATGAATAAAGGGAGCTTGAATGGCCATTTCAGCTGTTGTAGTAAGGCCATTAGGAAAAGGCGTAACCCTAAGAAGTGACCCAGTTGAGTCACCTGAGGGATAAGCTGTGATGGCTCTTGTTCCCAGACCAGGAGTGAGTTGATGCCGAGAAGAAGCTGGTAGTCTTAGCTAGGCTAGAAGGGAGAAGCCCTTAAGTAGTAAGCCTTACCTTAGGGCAGTCACTTTCGGAAGGCCAAGAATCATCGATTTAGGAGTTTCCGGTGGTTGTCTCAAGACTAAGAAACTATAGCAATTCTTGTTATTATTGTTCACTCGGAGTTCTTTCTTCAACTCTGGGTTTGGTTTCGAAGAGATGGGCCTTGAGCCTGTGATTGGATGCCCCCGGAGGAGCTGAAGAAGAATTAACAGCTAGTAAAAAAAAAGCTAGCCACTAATTTCATAATTCCATTTCGGAGGTGCGCAGCGAGAGAAGAAGGAAATTCTTTATTCAAAGCATGCTACCACCGAAAGAAGGTCAACCGAAGCAGTTCCATGTATTGCTCCTTAACCTGACGATATCTACCTATAAGAAAAGGAATACCTGGAAAAGTCATTCAATTCTTCCTCGCCAGGAGAAAGGCTCAGGGCCCTGCTCCCAAGTCTGTCTTCTTTCAGAAGCTTTGATCGGAACTTCAATCTCTTAGTCATCCTAGCGTAGAGATTGATTCTACTTGACCTCTTTCCTTGCGGCTTGGCGACTCTGAACTCAGAGGTAGCTGGGGCCAAGGAAGAAAAAGAATTGCTTTCGAATTCTGCTTTCACTCTTCTATCTATAATAAAGAATAGTTGAAATCGTAGAATGAGAACGGAGAGTAGAAAGAGAAGTTAATTCTGGGTCAAATGCTTTCCGTGCTTCGCTTTCCCAAGTTACTGTGCTTTCCGCGGTATAGCTCCTAGGATTTGTTAGAGGAGGTATCGGTAGCTCTTTTTGTAAGTTGATTCTTAGCTCGAAAAGAAAAGGAGTTAAGGAGAGGAGGAATCCGCTGTTCTAGCTCAAGGCCTGACTTTGCTAGTTCATTCCCTGCTGTCTCTGAAATAGAAGATGTAAACTCTTCTTTCAACTCGGAGGAACTCTTTATTTAGGAGCGAAAGAAGATGGATCCGTTGCCACTTTCATAAGACATAATAAAAGAAGAAGCTCTGTCGGAATAAGGTCAGCTATTTCACCTGTTGTCGGAATTGCTAGTAGAAGGTCAAAGTAGAAGGAAGGTAAAGGGAAGGAATAGCAATACGGTTTCGGGAAGCCGCTGCTGGTCTTTTCTGTTGTTGCTGTGATCAATGAATACCGGGCTCAAGGCCAACCTCTCCACTCAGGGTCAGGAACGGGATAAGAAGAAGTAGGACAGGCTCGAGGTCAATTCTTTCTTTTAGGAGAGATCCCACCCTACCCTTCTTTAGCGCTTGTTCTGAATAGAATAAGCCCTTCCTTCTCGGTGAAGGAGAGGGAAGGAAAGCCACTTCTGTTGAAGGAATCGGAGCTGCTATATAATAAGCATAGCATATGACTCTTTATCGGCAAGCTCAGCAACGAGAAGTTTTCCTCCTCTACTGTAAAGCGGTTGTTCAAGGGAGTTCTTTTTTATAAGAATGAGAGGTACTCGCTCTTAGACTTCCACTTCCACGGCTAAGCCGTCAAGAGAGTTCTATTTTTTCTAAAGAATTCAAGCAATTCGGAGGAGTTCAAGCCTGTGTGACCCAAGCGGGAATTCATATTCTTCGCCAAGAAAGGGAAAGATCCCAGACCTAGGAGCATGAGGCTGAATACGTCTGGTTTAGCGCTATCCTTTCCTTCTGATGAGATGCCTGTTCTCCGGTGCAGATGCAGAAAAGAAAATAAGGTGCCAGTTTTTTAGGAGATTTATTTGGAGACGAATTCATTCCTCTGCTGGAAAGCAGTCCTTCACGGATATGGGAGCTTACTCCGCTGTTGCTGGTTTAGTAAGCTAAGCATTTCCTTCCTTTATGATTATGAAAAAGGAATGCTCCAGGGTTTGTTTCTCTTGGTGTCAACATAGGAATGGGAGCAGTTAGAATGGATGCCTTTTCCCTTGTTGAATCCGCCAAGTCCGTAGCCCTTCTTTTATGCGGGATTGCCTGTTGATGCAAGGAATAAGGGCTGGCTTGATGCCAAGAAGAAGCTGGTGGAGGGGCAGCGAAATCATCTGCTGCACAGTAGTACGTATTAGGCAAATGGGATTTTTCTTTCCGGAGCGTAGTAAGAGGTATTTAGTGCGTGAATGCTTGACTTAGAGCTTGAACTAGGGGCAATCCAGCAACCATTTCAACTGGATACCATCAAGAGAGGAGGAGCCGATGAAATTCTTTCGGAGTTCTTCTCCGCTGACGTCTAAGCTCTCAAGGACTCGGATTAGTCAACAGGAATGAAATCTAAGGTAGCTGGTAGCTCGAGCGAGGAGCGGAGCCTAGCCCTATAGCTATAGGCTATAGAATATTCTATTTCCTCTGCTTTGACTTTGAATAGCTAGAATCAAACTCATTGCTCATTCATTCAGAGCTCTTGTCGGTAAAGTAGATCGAGAGAGAGAATTGGCTTCTCGAGAATCTGCTGGAGTCAGATCAGTAGGGGAGTTCACACCGGGACTTTATTAATAGAGAAAGAACCCATACCCTGAACCGGGGAAAGGCGATAACGGCCCAGGGAAATTGTGAAGTACGTGAATCGACTCCCTATTCTAGTCCAGACCTTACAACATAAAAGTAAGGGACTGACTTCTTTCTTGACAAGGATCCTGAAGAAATCGCACATGCTCCCAGGACTTTACGGGAGGCACACAGGTAGGTATACCAAGAGAAATGCGGGTAAGCGACGAGGGTCAATCAAACAAGTTTTTATTTCCAGAAAGATCCCCACGCTGAGCGATGAACCTCGCCAAATGCTCTTATGGATCACCCATTCCATCTTTTAGGTTCCAGCAATATGTATCCCGCGGAGTATGGCTCGTAGTAAATCTCTGTAAGATAAGGAGGATCATAGGGTAGGTAACCTTGTTCACCATTCTAAAAGAATGGTACCTTCAAGTAAGTCGGATCTAGAATTGGGTCTCCTAAAAAGGAGAGATGCTGGTGGCGGGGTCCGGGTCGACAATTGGATTAGGAACTGCTTGCTCCTATCCTGCGGCGACCTCTGCCTTCGCCTACATTGCTGATATATAGTGGTGCCTTTACCTTTGCTGCGGGATGAACCGATTATGATTCAAGGTAAACCACTCGATCTGCCGTTGGAACCGATTGAATTGCTTAAACCACTTGATCAACTGATGACTGCTCGGTGTAGAGAAAATCTACACTTACACCTCCATGCCCTGTTTGGCAGGAGAAAGAAAGGGGATGTGCAAAATCGAATAAAAAGCTATAATAGTTTTCTCGTTTCATAATATTTGGTGCATTTCCCTCTCTGAATCGAGAGGCTTTCATGATCAATTTCGGGCTCACTCAGTTTGGGAGATACGTTGCTACCAGAATTCATTAGTAACGGACCACCTGCTCTGAAACGAAAGAAGCGATGCGTCTCTGAAGCTTACAGCTCGTTAGGGATGTGTGTTCCGCTCATTCTAGTTCAAACGGGTTGGTTCATCCCGGTCAAAAAAGCAGGCATCTCAGTGACTGGAAGAATCATTACACTTGATTGAACCCTACCCTAGTAGGTCAGGTCGTGTGAGGCGTGAGCCACCAGTCCCTGCGTTGAATGTTCAGGACGAGGAGCACTTTTATGTAGAGGACAACCGGACTTTTGATGGAATTCGCGTTGCAATATGATCGTGCCAGACCGTATGTTTGAAAATGATTTGAATCTCTCCTCAGGTGTATTCTAATTATTAGCCCCACACAGGGAAACGGTAAACTCTCCCCATCTTCTATCAATTTGTTGATTGCTAGATGCAGTGATCCCGGTGCCTTGCTCTCCATACTTGAGTCCCTTGAAGCAGGGCAACCCCCTTCAGACGAGGTACGTACACTTAGTCAGTGAGTCGATCATAAGTTGATCACATTATGTGGAGGGTTCCGCTAGTATGAAGTGTTCAAAGGCTCAGAGGCGCGCTAGGCACTGGAGGGGGACCCATCTATTGGGTACACCAATAATGTGAAAAGGTTAGTCGGGAGCAAAACCAACAAGAGCAATGATCGAATCAGAGTAGGCCCCATGTTGACTGATTTCATTTTCAGTGACCGAAATAACATTACCAACTGGGCAATCTGCCCAATCCGATAACACCCCAGACACTCACTATATGTAATGGATTCTGGAGCCAAAACTAACCGTAAGTACTGGGGAAACCCGATAAGACACCCGAAGAGCATAACCCTACTATACTAGATCGAAAGCACTAGCCGGAAAGAAAGCCTAGACTGCTACTTGCTTTCCTGCTCTCTCTCACTATCCTAATGAAAGGTCAAGCCGGCGATTGAGTGAGGGGTCTTCGGGAACCTCTGTACGATACGAAGAGTTCTCCAGCCGTCAATATCAACCCGGCTTTCAGCAGACAAAGGACGCGCACTCATCCAGATTACGAAGAAAAAGAATCTCTCAAACCAATTCGATTACGACACGAGCTTAGCTTCCAAGAGCTGCTGGCTCTTAAAGGCCCCGGATACGAACAAAAGGACGACTGGTTCGACTAGAACAGGAGTGGGTCGCCCAAAAGAGTATAAAAACTCAGTTCAAAGTATGTTTCAGACCACTGTGGGTGATTTATTCAGCCATGTATGGCTTGAGGAACGAGCTCAGACGACCTAGTTCTGTTCTTAATGTGTAAACTCTATATTTACCACAAACCGCTCACAATCGAAAACTGGATTTCCAAACAAAAGAAACCCCTTTCTCTACGGCTGTGAAAGGGGTAAGGATGACCGGGAAATAGCGTAAGTTATTTATGAGATCCGGCACACGCAGATTAAAAAAGAGGTATTCCACTCATAAGGGAAGACGATAAACAAGACTAAGACTATCGTCATATCGTCTATAACAACCTAACCACTAGCTACCTAGCTACAAGAAGAGAGCTACGAGCTAAGAGCTAATAGGATAGGAAGCCACCTAAGAACCGAGCTACTATGAAAGAAGAGCTACCATGTTGAGTCAGCAGCAGAAAACCTATCTGACATGAATGAGGAAAGTGAAGATAGTGGAAGCCCCGAATTGCTCCACAACGTGCTTGACTTTCGGAGGACTAACCGCTTCTAATGAGACCTTGGGGGAGGTTGGGCACCCAGGTTATGAAAGATCTACGCCTAGAGGTATAGGACCGGCATAACCGATTGATTCATTTCAACCAACAGCGTAATACCCAGTAACATACCTAGTTGCCTATCCGGTTGGATATCGAGACCCAGCAGCATCTAAGCCAGGTGTGTCATATATTGATCCATACCTTTAGCATATCCAGTACCCAGCCCTTTCATTGTAGCAAACATAAGAGCGCCTGCAAGCATCCTTGATGGAGGAGACCGCCCTGCCTCTCATAGCATCTTGCTTTCCTGGCTATCTCTGCCCAGATTCGACGATTGGTGGATTTACCAGACGTGACTTCTTGAGTCACACAAGTTGATTGTTGAGAAGCAAACTTCGCTTCCCTTGCTCCATCTCTCCGAATCAGCTGAAAACTGGTGACTGGGGTCAACAACCAAATTCGACTTTTTGGTGTAATTCCCCGATTTCTTTCATTTCATTCTTCAAGATTCCGTAAGTGTTGATCAGCAGAAGGCGCTTATGAGAAAGAACTCGAATGCTTTCTCGGTTGCCAGATCAACTGAAGAATTATCTGGAACAGCTTCTGTTCACGAAGCTGAAATGAACTCCCGAT